AACGAATGGATTACTAGTAATCCATATTGCTCTCACTAAAGTACCCACCCATATAGATAGCAATATATCACTCGCGCCTCTGTTACAGTTACAAGACGGCGATTCTAATCTAAATAGAAATGGTTTCCATGCAATCAGAAGAGTATGTATGTACACTCTACACTTTATTTCCCTGGGATTGTAGTTCAATTGGTCAGAGCACCGCCCTGTCAAGGCGGAAGTTGCGGGTTCGAGCCCCGTCAGTCCCGACGGAATCAAATCCAATAAAAAATACATTAATTCATTTCTCCATTTGAATGTGAAAGGGATACAAATAGCGAATTTCATTCCCAACGGACATTCCTCTATTTGATTGATTTTTTATTTATTTTATATTTTCGTTTCACATTTCTCATCAAACAAATACGAAAATTTCCATTCCCTCACCCAATAATGATTGATGGTAGAGAGACGTATGTGGATTGCTACAATTATTGGTAGCATCATATTTGAGATTCCAAGGGATACCGAAAACGTACTAGGTCTGACTTTTGCGATTGCTCCCGATGCGTGTAATAGAAGATTAGATCTTTTTTTATCCCTTATACTTGTACTTATTTTTATCATACTTATTTGTTTTCCACAAAAATTAGATCATTAAAAAAAGTACTTAACCCCTTCTTTTCTATGGAAATGTAAGGGCGGTTAAATGATACTTAAGCAAATAATTGTATTAGAAAGGCGATAGCGATAGGTTATAGAAAAACAAGAATGGAAAAGAAGGAGAAATCAAAATACAAAAGAAAAATAAAGGGGTTGGATCAGGAATCCAATTTTGTATTCGGTATGGATAAAAGATCTTCCTATGTTATACTATTCAATTCTCGACGATGAATTGATTTGATAGCTCAGATATTGTTATTCATGATATTGATCCGATTCAATATCATCGAGGTGTAATTCATCCCATTGAATCGACGGGCGAAAGATTTATCATCTCTATGGGATTAAATCCCGAGTTATTGCCAAATAAAAAAAACAATGAGATTATGGAAGTAAATATTCTCGCATTTATTGCTACTGCACTTTTCATTCTAGTTCCTACTGCGTTTTTACTTATAATATACGTAAAAACAGTCAGTCAAAGTGATTAATTTGAATCAAACTTGAACTTCTTTTCTTAGTCAATGATTGAAGAAAAAAAAGGATTTTCATCTCGTGTCTTAAATGAAATTGGCGGACTAGAATCGGCGGTATAGTATTCTATGAGATCCGATAGCTAGTATGGTAGAAAGAAATATATGAATCTTTCTACCATACTAGCTATTATTGTAATGTAACAAGTTGTACTATATATACTATATAAAAATACAGGATTAATATAGATTAATTTAATATATATATCTTCTTGATATACGTATGGATATAGGTAATGTACATAGCATTACGATTCTATTTCTTTACTTCATCTACAATAATCAATCGAAAGGCAATTCTTAATATTACGGTTCTAGTTCCTAGATTTCAGATTATTTTCAATAGGAATTTCGGTATCCATCGAAAGAATCAACGAGGATAAATGGTATGGGCGTATATTAATAAAAGAAAATTACTCGATTTTCTTTTAGCATTCCGAAGAAGTAATTGATCGAACAGTTAACGGATGATCCAAAAGGTTCTCTGGGAATTTCTTCTGATTTTGAAAAGAAAGGCTAAAATCCATCATTTTTAACTCTTGAGTCATGATATGAAATGAGTCAACAAAGCAGAAATACAATTTTTCAAATAAAATAAGAAAACAAGTGATAAAGTAAGTGCGCTATATGTGACTTACCCAAGGTAAGATCTTATTATGCGCAGTCTCTCTTTGAACAACCGCTATGTATATCTTATTTCCCATACAAGGTGCGTATCTACTTCATAACAGAACTTTTTTTCTCTTTGACCAGTAAAGAGAAAGAGGTAAACAAATAAAAAGAAAATGAAAAAAAAAAAAAGACTTTGCAAAACGATCTAGAAAAGAATCGATACGGTTGATTCCTCAACTCAATTAGTAGTACCTCTAGAGTCCACTTCTTCCCCATACTACCAGTGAAAGGGAAAATGTAAAGACTACCATTAAAGCAGCCCAAGCAAGACTTACTATATCCATATGTAAATTATGTCCCCTATATCTATGAAGGAATTATTCCATTATTGTTCACTAATAATAGTGGAATCACTGGCGCAGAGTCAAAAAGGGATTCTGACCCAACACCGTTGATGAAAGGATCCAAGAAATTCGCTTCTAACAAGTTCTTAGAGGGTATGATTTTTCTAGTAGAATCGGGGGGCGGTCTATTCCATTCTTGACTAGGGTTTATTGAAAAGAAAGAATGGATTTTTGCATTTGATATAGAAAAGCCAATTTTCCATCGAATGCAATATTTATTGAATGCCTCAATACTTAGAGACTGCCATGAGTCTGTATAGAAAGTACCTTCAGCCCTTTCTACAACCACTAATTAGATTTTTCGTCGGA